CTTCCGTTTGTCCATATTTCTAGAAAAAGGATCTCTTGTTTTTCATTGCCATTCCCATAAGACTGAATACTATGATTCGCATTTCGAACAGGCATGAATACAGCATCGATAGGATAACAATTTCCGTCTTGAAAGGTATTTGGCGTTTTTATATTATATCCTCGACTCCTCTCGATTTGTAATCCAATAGACAAATCAATTGGTTCTGTTAGGCTAGCTATGTGCTGCGTATTATCAACGATTTCCACAGAAGGCGGCAAGAGGATGTCTTGAGCAGTTACATATCCCGGGCCTTTGACACAAATAAGCGCGTCACAAGTTCCATAAAGATTACTTCTCAATACAATATCTTTCAAATTCATTAAAATTTCATGTACCGATTCTTGAATACCCACTATGGTAGAATATTCGTGTGGAATTTTTTCAGATTTTGCGCGTGTAATACATGTTCCTTCTATTTCTCCAAGCAAAACTCTTCGCATCGCAATGCCTATTGTGTCGGCTTGACCTTTCATAAGTGGAGACAAAATAAAGCGCCCATAATAAAGACGCTTACTGTCTGCTCTTGATTCAACACACTTCCACTGTAGTGTCCGAGTAGATACTTTTACTTTCTCTCGAACCATAGTAATATTATTTGTCAGATCATTGAGTCATTTATTTCTCTTGAAATCTCTTCAATGTTTATTTCTACACCCGTCTTTTTTTAGGGGGTCTGCAACCATTGTGTGGCATAGGGGTTACATCCCGTACGAAATTTAAAAGGATACCGCTTCTACGAATAGCTCGTAATGCCGCATCTCTTCCGAGACCAGGACCCTTTATCATGACTTCTGCTCGTTGCATACCTTGATCCGCTACTGCTCGAATAGCATTTCCTGCTGCGGTTTGAGCAGCAAAAGGCGTACCTCTTCTTGTACCCCTGAATCCACAAGTACCGGCCGAGGACCAAGAAATTACCCGACCCCGGACATCTGTAACAGTCACAATGGTGTTGTTGAAACTTGCTTGAACATGAATAACGCCCTTTGGTATTCGACGTCCACTTTTACGTGAACCGATCCGTCCCGGCCTACGTGAACCACTTCGTGGTGGAGATTTTGCCATATTTGATCATTTCATAAATATAAGTCAGAGATATATGGATATATCCATTTCATGTCAAAACCGATCTTTTATGTTGATTTGTTCATCGGTTACTTTCTAAACTTTTCGAAAGATTATCCTTGTCTTTGTTTATGTCTCGGGTTGGAACAAATTACTATAATCCGTCCCCTCCTGCGGATCAGTCGACATTTTTCACAAATTTTACGAACTGAAGCCCTTATTTTCATAATTGTTATTCCTTAAATGAATTTCGAATCTCCTTATTGGAAGTTGGAAGAAAATAAGTTTCTTGAAATTTTTGAACCGCGATTTGTATCCCCCTGAAAGGAATGTTGAAAAATCACCTAATCACTCAAATCCTTTTGTGTAGTCTATATATTATTATTATATCCTCCAGTTGAATCTGAATCATAACGACTTCCTTCAATTTTGCCTCTAGCCACCGGGAGTAGATGTAGAAAAACGGGTCGCATCCCTCCTGAAACATAATCTAGAATCTTACTTCGCTCTCTAAACTATCTAAAAGAACCCGGAGCATACCTTTGGTAAGTTATTCGGTAATTAAACCTCGAGGAATCCTCCCTTTTTTTTTCTCACAACATAAAAGTAAGCTCCAAATACAATTCGGATAGCAGAATAATTACCATATATAACACAAAATTTCTCCACCGATTCTTTCCAGTCGAGCCGCTCGGTCTGTCATTATACCCCGAGAAGTAGAGAGAATTACAATCCCCATCCCATCTAAAATTCTAGGAATTCGTCGATAGTTAAAATAGATTCGTAGACCGGGTCGACTGATTCGTTTTAAATTTAAAATGGGTCTATACGGCCCTTTCCTATTCCTTCGATGTCGTAGGGTTAAAACCAAAAACTCTTTTTTGTTTTTGTTTTCCACGAGTTTCCTTGCGTTTTCGATAAAACCCTCTCGCAAAAGGATTTTAACAACGTTTTCGGTGATGTTAGTAGATGCTATTCGAACCGTTCCCTTTCTATTCATGTCAGCATTTCGTATAGAAGTTATTATGTCAGCAATAGTGTCCTTGCCCATGATAAACTGAAAATTTTGTTGCTTCCAAATTTTGATATAATCAACATGTTCTTTTTTTTATGAAAATTATTAAAAGTATATGCGTGAGACATACTCTACTAAATTTTGATTTATCTATTTTATTTTCATACTATCACTATATCGCGGTCCCCTCTTATAATACTTCAGGTGCTAATGAAACTATTTTAGTAAAATTCAACTGTCTCAATTCCCGGGCGATCGCACCAAAAACTCGAGTTCCCTTTGGATTTCCTTCGTGATCAATGACAACTGCAGCATTGTCATCGTACCGTATTATCATACCGTTATCACGTCTGAGTTCTTTACAAGTACGTACAATTACAGCTCTGATCACTTCTGATCTTTCTAGAGGCGTATTGGGTACTGCTTCCTTGATCACAGCAACAATAACGTCACCAATATGAGCATATCTACGATTACTGGCTCCTATGATTCGAATACACATCAATTCTCGGGCACCGCTATTGTCTGCTACATTCAAATGGGTTTGAGGTTGAATCATATCGTTTTTTGAGTCCGTTTTTTTAATGTTTAATTTAAAGTAAAGCACTGAAAGGACGAAGTAAAAAAAAAAAGGGAAGACCCGCATTTTTTATACCCAAGATTTATTTCCTTTGTTTCGACATTCCTATCCCGAAATAATGAATTGAGTTCTTATAGGCATTTTGGACGCCGCTATTGAAATAGCCTTTCGAGCTATATTTTCAGCTACTCCACTCATTTCATAAAGTATTCTACCCGGTTTAACGACGGCTACCCAATATTCGGGGGATCCTTTACCGGACCCCATACGGGTTTCCGTGGGTCTTAGTGTAACGGGTTTGTCTGGAAAGATACGTACCCATATTTTTCCACCGCGCCGTACATTTCGTGTCATTGCGCGGCGCCCCGCTTCGATTTGTCTAGATGTGATCCAAGCGGGTTCAAGTGCTTGAAGAGCATATCTGCCGAAACAAATATGATTACCTCGATAAGATATCCCTTTCATTCTTCCTCTATGTTGTTTACGGAATCTTGTTCTTTTGGGGTTATAATTGATGGTTCTTTCTCAATGCCATCTCTACTACAGAACTGGACATGAGAGTTTCTTCTCATCCAGCTCCTCGCGAATGAAAGGACTAAAAACGATTTTATCAAGATATAGGGGAATTTAATGAATAATATACTGAAGCATAGGATTTTTTGAAAGTTCATCTAATTAATCTATTCTAAATTTGTATATCATGTTTAGATATAGAATTGAAACATTTATGTTCTATTTATAGATAATCTCAATGTCTTTTTTTTTTTTTTATCGTTATAACAAATCTTTATTTTGTTTTGCCCTTTACCATATCGGATCGAGCAAAATGAATCAATCCAATAAAATCAAAAAATAAACCTTTCGCGGGCGAATATTTACTCTTTCAATATCTATTTCAGTTGTAGGGTTAGTTCATGACCTCTACGAATAAAAGAATAGTTTAGTTCCTGGGTTCGTTTCGCCATCCCACCCAATAAATCATTAAGATTCATTTCCAATAGAATCTTCTTTTTCTTTATTCACGGGTTCCGTCGTTCCCATTGCTTCTCGATTAATGGTTAGGTCTGAATTCTCCAACGGAGCCCTTAATGAAATTTTTTCTTAAGTCAATTTTCTCAGTTTTTATTGGCTCGGGGCTCTTGATTTTTTTTGTTCTATGAGCGGATTCATCTAGTTAGGGATGAATCATTATTGATGCTATATTACACTGTTTTTTATGAGATGACTTACAGACCTTACATATTGGAATCTTATATCATTGATATTTTCTTTCTCTCTTTCTCTCATCCTTCCATTTATCCGCATGCTTTTCGATTTTCTTTCACAACTTCGAACTTCACAACCTACAATCAGATTGGGTTTTTATGTTATGCAAATTTCAGTTGCTACAACGATATGACCACTATATTATATCTTGACTGGTTCTTTGGATTCAGATAATACGAAGCAATGAGTTGGTTATTAGTGCTATAGTTATTAGTTCATACTACAGGACGGTCCATTTTTTGGAATCCTAGCCCTAAAAAAAACCAACGAGTCGCACACTAAGCATAGCAATTATATAAAAAAAAAAAAATCAATCGAATTTTTATTCAACCCTATAGAATTGCGGAATTTCTCATTTTTGTTTTGATTGAAGATAAAAAGAGCTCGTTCTTTGTTTGGTTTATTTCCATTAATGGGGGGGCTCTAAAGACCCGTAAACTCTTATTTTTTTTCGTCTACAAATATCCAAATTTTGATTCCCAATACCCCGTAGATAGTTCGAACCGTATAGGAACAATAATCAATTTTAGCTCCAATGGTTTGTAGAGGAACTCTACCTTCTCTGATCCATTCGGCGCGCGCAATTTCTTTTCCGTCAAGACGCCCTGCAATTTGTACTTGAATTCCTTTTGTATCGGCCTGTTCCGTTAATTCAATAGCTTTTTTCATTGCTTTTCGAAAAGAAACTCTATTTTTTAATTGTCCGGCTATAAATTCGGCAAGAATATTGGGGTGTCCATAAGGATTTGTAATTCGTGTAATAGCAATGTTTATTTTTCGATTCACACAATTAAGTTCTTTTTGTACATTCATCTGTAATTCTTCAATTCTTCGCGGTCTATTTTCTAGTAATAATTTTGGGAACCCTATATAGATTATAACTTGAATTAGATCAATTCTTTTTTGAATCTCTATCCGTGCAATTCCCTCAACACCGGAAGATATTCTGATATTTTTTTTTATATAATTCTTAATAAAGTTTCGTATTTTTTGATCTTCTTGTAGACCCTCGCAATAGTTTTTTGGTTTTGC